TCAATATCATCATACTTACGTGCATTATTAACCACTCCGATTGTAGAGCGGGTACTAATATTGTGGGTTTATGTATTTCATTTAAAATACCCGAAGTAGCAAAGCCTTGGGTAAAAATAGTACTTGAGGCAGTTATTGTAGTTAAGTAATTTTTTCTTATTTTGAAATAAGGCACTATATGAATAAGGGAGAAACTCCATGAAAGAAAAATTAATGATTCATATAAATCACTTAGTGGGAAATGGCCCGAATAAATCCAACGAGTGATTAATAATCCTGTTAGACATAAAAAAGTAGCTATCATCCCCTTTTCTGACGAATCATATGATTTTATGATTTCATTGCCCAATAAGGTTATCAAATGAATTGTAATTACAATTGAAACAATAGAAAAGGAAATATGAGTTAATATATGCTCTAAAGTTGAAAATATCATAAAAATGAAAAAAAGGGAGGTAATCCCTTATATTAATTAATAAATAGAAATGGGGAATTTGATTTATTTTTATTATAGGATCTATTGGATCTCTTTTAGAAGATGGCATGCCGCCACTCGGACTCGAACCGAGATGCTCTAGCACTGCTTCCTAAGAGCAGCGTGTCTACCGATTTCACCATAGCGGCTTGCTCGAACTCATAATAGCCTATTTCTATTGAATCGTCGAGATTGAACAAGTCAATTCAATCAAATAAGTTTTTTTAGTAAAGATTTAAATTGATAAGAAAAATGAGTTCAGTTCAAAAGTCAATTTGAAGGTTCATTAGTTTCATTTATTTTACTTTAGGATGTCGGTTTATTTATCGTTTATTTATCTTAGGGTTTTAACTTAGGTTATCCTATTCTAAAATACAACTCTTGCAACTAGATAATTCTCTCAATAGAATAAAAAAACTGTTTTCTTTTTTTACTTTTATTGTCATGATTTCTGGTTTATCTGATTTCATAAATTTGAAACAAAAAATAAAAATTCTCAATGAATTTTAAAAATGTCTATTTTGGATTACTTCAAATTGACACATTATTTGTACATAATATCTCAACAATTAAGTTCTTTTATTGATGGGGCTGAAAATTGGAGATATATTGAAAATTCATTACATATAGTAAATACAATAAATTAAGAAGTCAGAAAGTTATCCAAATTTGAACATAGTTTCAACAATTCATTAATTTGAACTAAAAATCTTATATCTGCCCTTCCCGATAAAGATAAAAATTTTTCATTATTATATATTCTAAAGGTCGATGGGGAAAATAAGACTCCCCACCACCAAAATTTGAGTGAAAATATACTAAAAAGAAATAAAAAATTTTGTATTTTTTTCTTTAATTCTTTTATTCCGATATTTTAGGACTTATTTGTTTGTCGTACAAAAAAACTTTTTGAATTTCCAGTAGAAAGAGATTTCCCTAATGACAAAGCTTTTAACGCCGCCCAATATCCTTTCCTTTTCCAAATATTTTTACGAATACGCTTTTTTGATATCGAAGTACGTTTTTTTGGAACTGCCATTTAAAAGTTACTCATTGTTATAGTTGGATGTGAAAGACATCTATTGTTCAAAACGAATTCTTATTTCTTATTCATTATCTATTTTTTCTCTAAATAAGATTCTCTTCATAAAAAAGAAATATAGATATGTCAAAGATCCGTGAAAATTGGAGCAAAAATTACTCGAAATAAGAAAATTTTGATTCCATACACTAGTCATAAAACGAAAAATTTTTGGTTTGGAACTCTTAGTTCTCGTTGTTTATCTCTAGAAGTTATATCTTTAGAATCTTCTAAATAGAATATAAAACTTAATAAAATAAAACTAAATAAAGAACCTAAAAGACCTTTATTTTCCTCATTCTATATTTTATTTACATGTAATAAAATACCTCAAAGGATTCTTTTGCCTAATAAATTGAGTCTTTTTTTAGTCAAATTTAAGAAAAAATACACCTAAATTCAATAATTCAATTTTTATCCTTTCTCGATAAAAAAAAAGTTCATTTTAGATCTATAATCTTCTAAACTTTACTAATAAATCGTTTTGATTGAAATGCAAAACAATCAATCCCATAATGAATTAGTTAATGAGTTGAAATAAACTAACTAAAATCAAGAGCTTTTTTTTCATTAGACCGATGACCTTAGTTAATCCTATAATTCATATCAGCATCAAATACTTTTTTTAGCCTAAATTTTTATCCTTGTTCTATGAATATAAATTATCGTAATAATAATTTATATTTTCATTTTCCTATTATAAGTATTCGTTTTTATTTTTATATGTAACTTGGTCATATCATTTGACCAATTGTAACTTCTTGTTTTGAATATTTGAACGATTTTGAAAAGACTCAGAATAAATACTAGTATAAAATTATTAAATAAGTTAGTGCATATCTTGATTTTTTATTGACTTTTTTGGAAAGAGGTAAGATCCGGTGAATCGGAAACAATTAATTAAGAATAAAAAACTTTTTTTATGGAACAGACATATCAATATG